AAAAGAAATTCCACGGTCGAACTACCAAAATAGAATGGGATAAAAATCAGAAAACTAAATACAATGTTTGTTTCACTTTGTATTGCAAAAGCTAGTTAATGGTTCTTGTAAATCTAATTCATTGAAATTCCATCCAGTAAAATGGACGAATTATAAATCTCCAAAATAATAGATAGAAATACTGCAAATAGAGCCATTGCGAGACCCATCAAAGGAGTAGTTCCCCAACCAGGAGCTACCTTACCATATTCTGAATTCAATGGTTTCAATAAACCCCCGGCACTAGTTCGTTTTGGGCGGCCAGATCTAGAACTACCCTCAACGGTTTGTGTAGCCATAATATTTTATATTCATTAAGATCTGTTGACTTTGTATACCATTCCGTTGTAAATAAATGATCTTATCATAGATCCATTGTGGTCTTAAAACTACATAATGTCTTAAAACTATATAATAATGGAAACAGCAACCCTAGTTGCCATCTTTTTATCTGGTTTACTTGTAAGTTTTACTGGGTATGCCTTATATACTGCGTTTGGGCAACCCTCTCAACAACTAAGAGATCCGTTCGAGGAACACGGGGACTAGTCGAAGTAACGATCCTCCCAATAATGGGAGGATCGTTACTTTCAATTGAGATAATGAAAAATCATTTCCTCTTTTTACTTTTTGGTTGGGACTTTAGGCGGTTCGCGAAAAAAGATAGCGAAAAAAATTATTCCTAGAGTTGAGACTAAAAGGAATGTATAAACCAATGCTTCCATAGATTCGATCGTGGTTTACAATTATAGCTTCCATATCTGTTTAGTTTGGACCGTTTAGTTTGGACCGTCTCCCGGATAAAGAAAGACCAAAAATCAAAGAAAGGGCAGCGAGTTAAATGTCAATGTCAAATCAAGATTTATCCGGTACCCCAACCTTATAGTGAATCACATAAAATAAAAACGAAAAGTAACAAAGCAATATGTATCAAACTACCTGTCTTTTTGTAGTTGGATCTCCAAGTTTTTGGAATGCCCCAAATTCAACTTGAGCATCTAAGTCCGGATCAATACCAGCAAAAACATCTCTAAACAAGGTTCTAGCCCCATGCCAAATGTGTCCGAAGAAGAAGAGCAAAGCAAACGAAGCATGCCCAAAGGTAAACCAACCCCTTGGACTGCTACGAAAAACACCATCCGATTTCAAAGTAGCACGGTCTAATTCAAAAATTTCACCCAATTGAGCACGTCTAGCATATTTTTTCACAGTAGCAGGGTCGCTATAACTGACTCCATTCAGTTCGCCGCCATAGAACTCAACAGTTACACCTACTTGTTCGACACTATATTTAGATTCTGCCCTTCTAAACGGAACATCGGCTCTAACAATTCCGTCCCCATCGACCAAAACAACTGGAAATGTTTCAAAAAACGTCGGCATACGACGTACAAAAAGTTCATGCCCCTCTTTATCTCTAAAGATAGGATGTCCTAACCACCCAACAGCTATTCCATCCCCGCTGTCCATTGAGCCCGCTCTGAATAATCCCCCTTTTGCCGGATTATTGCCGATGTAATCATAAAAAGCCAGTTTTTCAGGAATTTTCGACCAAGCTTCGGATAAACTTTGATTTTCGGCTAAGCCAGCACCAATTCTTCTATATATTTCTTGTTGGAAGTATCCTTGATCCCATTGATAGCGCGTGGGACCAAACAATTCAATCGGGGTAGTTGCTGAACCATACCACATAGTTCCAGCAACTACAAAAGCTGCAAAAAAGACAGCAGCAATACTACTGGAAAGGACGGTTTCAATATTTCCCATACGTAATCCTTTGTATAGGCGTTGGGGTGGACGAACACTAAGATGAAATAGACCTGCCAATATGCCTAAGGTCCCTGCTGCAATATGATGAGAAGCTATTCCTCCCGGAACAAAAGGATCAAAACCCTCGACACCCCACGCTGGATTTACGGCCTGTACCCTTCCGGTTAGGCCATAAGGATCGGACACCCATATTCCAGGACCATACAATCCTGTTACATGAAATGCACCAAAACCAAAGCAAGCCACCCCTGAGAGAAATAAATGAATTCCAAAGATCTTAGGCAAATCCAAAGAGGGTTTTCCTGTACGTTCATCAGTAAATATTGCTAGATCCCAATACACCCAATGCCAGATAGCTGCCAAAAAACACAAGCCAGAAAACACAATATGTGCCCCAGCCACACCTTCGTAACTCCAAATACCCGGATTGCTTACAGTCCCCCCGGTGATACTCCAACCGCCCCACGAATTCGTTATTCCTAAACGAGTCATGAAGGGTATAACGAACATACCCTGTCTCCACATTGGATCAAGAACAGGATCAGAGGGATCAAAAACGGCTAATTCGTATAGAGCCATCGAACCGGCCCAACCAGCAACCAGAGCTGTATGCATTATATGGACAGCAATCAAACGACCGGGATCATTCAATACGACGGTATGAACACGATACCAAGGCAAACCCATGGAAATACCCCTTTATCAACGAAAAATAGACACAATGTAACTTTATTGCATTGGAAAAAGCTATGCTCTAGACTCCCTTTTTTTAGGGGATTGGCTCGGGGAAAGGATTCCTATTTGTTTGATGCTTTTCGTAATAATTACTTTTAGTAATAACGAAACTATTTTGTTCGTAGGAACAAAAAGAAGCAGATCTATTCTATACTCGATAAGTAACAATACGCAATGGTAAGGGGGTTGATACCATTTTATATGAGTGAATGTATACGTATTTGTTCATCATTCAAAGGACTCATTTGGAATAATTTTCCGTTATTCATTTTGTTTTCTTTTTTTATGAACTTAGTCAATCTATGGATAAAATAGGATACTAAAATCAATAGTATTAGGCCACTAAACCCATTGTTACGCTTTCACATCAAAGTGAGATATAGTACTTAATTTTTCTTTTATTTAATGCCTATTGGTGTTCCAAGAGTACCCTTTCGAAGTCCTGGAGAGGAGGATGCAGTGTGGATTGACGTATAGTGCGACTTGTCAGATATATTGGGCATATGGTATTTCCCCGTTCTCTTCCCCGATCGAGATATCCCCTCTTTCGCCCGAGAAAGATTGATTCAACTATCAAAAATTTGGAGCGTGAAGTGCAATTAGGTCCATTTTTTAGGGAGGGTATACGGATTAATATTATCAATTAGAATAATTTATGGTTGGCTTGGTTAGACCAATCAAATGAGGTATCAGGCTCCGTTTAGAAAAAACAACCAATTGGTAATAAATCTATTTATTATTACGACTTAAATATTATATTTATATCATATTTTAGTTATTTCGATTTATTTAGATATTTAAAAAGAAAAGCGATCTCAAACTGTTAATCAATCGAATAATATGATGAATGCATTGAATATTTGTGGGAAGACATGAAAGAAATTGAGAAAAAAACTAAATTAGGTAAGTCGTAGCGAAAAGACGTGGTATTGGGGCATTTGTCCTATATGTACAAATCCAAATCGGGCGGATCTTTACTCGGAGTAGAGCAGAAACCTAAAAAAATTGAAGAAGCCCAGTCAGGAACAAGAAAATTACATCGCGATTTAGATTGTATCTCGATGAAACAATACATCAATGAAAGGTTAGTCAGATAAGCTTAGCAATTTTTTTAGATAAACAAAACAGGCCAAAACCCATCTTTCTTAAAAAATGAAATAAAAGTACATTTTATTTTATTTTATAAGTTAAAAAACCTGTTATGACAAAAAGCTAGAATCTACACATTGATTCCTTTTTTTCATTATTTTTGTTGAACCGTATGCATCAAAAGGTGCATGTCCGGTTTCTAAGGGATACCGTTTTATCCCAACCAACCGACTTTATCGAGAAAGATTGCTTTTTTTAGGCCAAGGGGTTGATAACGAGATCTCGAATCAACTTATTGGTCTTATGGTATATCTCAGCATAGAGGATGAGACCAAAGATTTGTATTTGTTTATAAACTCTCCTGGCGGGTGGGTAATACCCGGAGTAGCTATTTATGATACTATGCAATTTGTGCGACCAGATATACAGACAGTCTGCATGGGATTAGCCGCTTCGATGGGATCTTTTATTCTTGTCGGAGGGGAAATTACCAAACGTCTAGCATTCCCTCACGCTCGGCGCCAATGAGTTTTTTATTTGATTTGAGAGAAAAAAGACAACTATGCCTTCGCTCTATATGAAATATGAATATTAAGTAATAATAGCATGGCACTTCGAATTCGATATGAGAATTTTTTTTTTTAACCCGTAGATTACGTATCGAAACAGTAGTATGAGATAAAAAGGCATTTTCAATTTTAGTCAATCTATCGGGAGGCCTATTTCAGCGTCACAAACTTTTTTGTTTTCACACCAGGGGGCTAACAATATTTAGGTTATGAAAGAAAATAAATCTTGTTTTTTTATTTGAAAAAAAAAAAGAAACTTTGGGATTGCTAAACAACAGACGAAATAAATATATAAAGCAACGGAACCATCATAGTATTTTTATAGGATTTTTGAACTACTACAAAAAGAAGGGTGGTTATTGGATCATTTACCAACCTGAGTCTGATAGACTCTACCATTTATTTTATATTTCTTCGATGTAAGTAAGGTAAAAAAAAAGATGAATTCCATTATACAGCCGTATGCAATGCGCAAAAGATGCCTGTACGGTTGTTCAATTATATTTTTTTGATTTTGATTATTCTTTATGTATTCTTTATCTACCCACCTTTCACTTTTATCATGAGAGATAGAATAAACATTTTTTATGTTATATCATATATTATATCATCAGGGTAATGATCCATCAACCTGCTAGTTCTTTTTATGAGGCACAGACGGGAGAATTTGTCCTGGAAGCGGAAGAGCTGCTGAAGTTGCGCGAAACCATCACAAGGGTTTATGCACAAAGGACAGGCAAACCCTTATGGGTTGTATCCGAAGACATGGAACGAGATGTTTTTATGTCAGCAACAGAAGCCCAAGCTTATGGAATTGTTGATCTTGTAGCGACTGAATAAAAACAAAAAAGAAAAAGAGCAAGGATTTCACATGAAGTCGTGTTTATCTTTTTACCGGATTTACTATATCTATATTAAAAATTTCTTATCTTAATATAGAAATTAAAAATATAGAACAAAAGAAGTCCTAAGTATCCGGTTAAGATCGATCTAAACCAGCCCATTATCTATATGATTCAACATGCCAACTATTAAACAACTTATTAGAAATGCAAGACAGCCAATCAGAAATGTCACGAAATCCCCCGCTCTTGGAGGATGTCCTCAGCGACGAGGAACATGTACTAGGGTGTATGTGCGACTCGTTCAGACCGTGGACTAGGAGAAAACACTTGATCCAGTATCACTGATCCGTACCAGTTAGTAGGATAGGATGGACTAACTCCATTGAATATTCAATAGCTTAAAAAAAATATCTATCCTTCGATTGGGGTATCAAATGTATGGTTCCCATTGGTGCAAATCCAATCAACTCAATTTAAAATTTAATATAAGATGAGAAAGGATTCCCCATTAATAGCAAATGGTATTCATTAAGCAGGGGAATTTTTTTTTTTTTAAGGTCAAAATTTTAAGCCTTATTCTTGCAAGAACGGACTAACAGGGTCAGCTACTCAGCAAATCTTCATAATTAAATACCGTTACTGTATAAATGGATCTCGTTGTGAAAGACCTAGTACTAGATAATTTTGGGTAGAGCCAAAGAGTGTGAACTGTACAAGTTACCAATAACATTGATTAAATTAAATAACATTGATTAAATTAAATGAGGGAAGGGCTCCGGTGTATAGAGAGGACCTCACCGTTTAAGAAGTAACCATAGAAACGACGGAACCCACTAGAATCCATTTTTATTTATTATTTTTTATTTACTATGTGTTTTTGATACTTACGTATCAATACAATTTTTATTTCGAGGCGAAATGCCTAAAAATAAATCGTGGTCGGGAAGGTTAGAGTAGCAAAAGCCATTGGAATTTTTATTTTATACATTGGAAGAATCCGTTTTGTTATTAATAGACTAGGACACGAGAAGGGAATAACTGAAAGAAAGGAAATCAATTAGTTATTCATCAAAGTTTCATTTATTCAATGACCAGAATTAAACGAGGGTATATAGCTCGAAGACGTAGAACAAAAATCCGTTTATTTGCATCAACTTTTCGAGGGGCTCATTCAAGACTTACTCGGACTATTACTCAACAGAAAATAAGAGCTTTGGTTTCGGCTCATCGGGATAGGAGTAGACAAAAGAGAGATTTTCGTCGTTTGTGGATCACTCGTATAAATGCAGTAATTCGAGATAATAAAGTATACTTTAGTTATAGTAAGTTAGTAAATAGTCTGTACAAGAAACAGTTGCTTCTTAATCGTAAAATACTTGCACAAATAGCTATATTAAATAAGAGTTGTCTTTATATGATTTCCAATGAGATCATAAAATAAAGAGAGTGAAAGGAATCCGTTGGAATGGTTTAAATGGAGTTCCCTGTAGAATGAGCTCTGGGAAGGTAGAGTAGAAATTAGTATGATAAAATATGAAAACGTCATCAAAATGAAAATGAAGAAACACGTTCAATAAAAAATATTTCTTATTCTTCTTCCCCAATTTTTTTTTTTTTTTTTTCAAACGAAAGACAATCAAATCTGTATTTCCTATTTTTCGAAAAAAAAAAAAAGAGTCAATCCACATTTGAGTTTGGATTGGAATTTTTTTGATTCCACTCAAGAGTCAGCCTATTTTTTTCTGGTTCTAAGACCGGGAGTTCTAGCGGTTGACTCGCTTCTTTCAAATTGTTTCTCATTATTAAGAAAAGGTAACGGAGATAAAATACGAGCTTGTTTTATAGCAATAGTAATTAATCGTTGTTGTTTTAAGGTCAATCGATTCACTCGTCTAGATAATATTTTTCCTTGTTCACTAATAAATCGACTAATTAAACTCATGTTTCTATAATCAATTCGATCCCCCGATTGGATCGGAGGCAAACGCCTACGAAAAGATCGCTTGGATTTAAGAAAGATTCGCTTGGATTTATCCATGGTTTGTTTATTCCTTATCCTATCCTATTTCTTAATTCTCCATCACGGTTGATCTGATCGAAATAGGATTTGGTTTGTTTGTTTATATTTAAATTAATATATCTTGTTATATATTAGATATATCTAATATGTCATTTTTGATCTTCCTTAGAACAGAAGACTGACACACGAGTGACTGGTTAGATCTATTTCTTTATCTCCCCGTGAATCGTATGTTTATAACAACAGGGACAGAATTTTCTCAATTCCAATCGACTAGGCGTATTATGTCGATTCTTTTGAGTAATATATCTGGAAATGCCCGTTGATTCCTTATTAAGACGATTTCGAACACAACCGGTACATTCCAAAATCACCGTTACTCGGACATCTTTACCCTTGGCCATGAGCCTCCTTTAGTTTTTGATTCATTCAATTCTTTAAATTTCCGATCCGAAATGAGGAAGAAGAAAGGAACAAAAAAACAAGTAACTCGAAATCTAATTATGAAAGAAAGATTTCGTTGCAATAAATCAATATATTAATATATAAGTAATATAATGATTTCTAAGCATATTACTAGATTTAGAATTTTAAATTGCCAAACAACATTTCATTTTTATTTAAGTATCTTGTATGATATTGTTGCCCCAACCATCACATTTCACTCTATTAATTATTAATTTTATTTTAATTTGAGCCCGGCCCGAGTTACTAGTTTCACCGAGGGGGAATCCTTTTTTTGTTTTTCAAACATATATTCGAAAAAAAGAAGGGAAGGGATTAGTTACAGATATTTGATTCTATCTCTAATCCCTCCCCCCCCCTACCATATCAATAACTAGAATTAAAAAAAGGGGAATATCAACGCATCCGGAAAAAAACGATTGATCTCTATCAATAAACCTGCTAAAGATCCGAACCATAGAGTACTTACTACCGGTGCCACGGAGAGATATGTTTTTAGATCTCGCATTTTAAATTCTCCTCCTTCTTTATTATTTCTAATACATAATGTTAATACATATATACCCAGATGTGTATATGTACTTAATGACTGACCGCTTTTATTTGTACGCGGAATCCCTAATTCAAGTTGAAATGTACAAAATAGATCGTATTTTTCTTAATCTTAAAAGAAACAAATATGCCCTTTAGGCCAGAACTTCTCCAAAAATAGTCGTTTTTTTTTTTTTTATAGGGTCTCATATTTCTTTCATACTTTAAAAATATATTAATATTATAATAATAATAATATAATAGAAATAATATATAATATGAGGTCCCTTACTATTTTGAATAGAAATATATGTTATATGAGACCAAAAAGAAGAAATAACAAGATATTTGTGTATATCAATGGAAGAAATAAATAAAAATATGGAAAATAAAAAAGGGATTCTCTACAATGACACTGTAGACCAATTGAAAGGGATGTAGCGCAGCTTGGTAGCGCGTTTGTTTTGGGTACAAAATGTCACAGGTTCGAATCCTGTCATCCCTACCTATTACTTATCTTCTGAACAGTAACGGGGGAGATCGATTAAAAGAAAATTGGATATACAAAAAAAATCTTTAATTTTATGATAGTATATATCCAAGACATATTGGGGTCACAAAATATTCTTTGTGATAATAAAGCGCTCTTAGTTCAGTTCGGTAGAACGTGGGTCTCCAAAACCCGATGTCGTAGGTTCAAATCCTACAGAGCGTGATTCTGTGTTCTTGTTAGTCGCGCTAGATCAAAAATTACCGACAAATAATTAAACCAATCTAATTTTGACCTCCTGCGAATTAAAGGAAGTAGGAGGTCAATCAAAAAAAGGATGTTAATTAATCAAAGTTCCAATTGATCACCACGTCTGTATTGTAAATATGCAGTTACAAATAATCCAGCCAAAGTAATAGGAATTAGACCCAAGACAATTCCAAATAGAAAAACTTCAATCATTTCAATTTGTTTGAGAGGGGAGGGGGGGGTAATATCTATGCTTAAATAGCAATACGTATTAACTCTAAATCTCAATGACCAAAAATCGGAAATTGATTACGGTAAGGAACAATAGAATATACGAACTATCACAGAAATATTTTTGTATGAATTTTTCATTGAATTAATTTCAAATAAGTCGTATCTTGCTCAGGCCGATAAATAGAGCTGAGGTTATAGTCAAAGCTGCTAGTAGAAAACCGAAATAACTAGTTATAGTAGGCATGAAAAGGCTAAATGAAATATGTTCTTTTTCTACATATGTTTAGAAAGCACTTTCCTAAGTTTCCATTTTTGAAAGATACGAGGGTAGGCAAAAATACCAACCCATTGAAAGGATAAGTTCAATTGAAAGTTTTTGATTCATCAAGTATTATAGATGATATTAACAAAACCAAAGTAACATAAATAAGAAATAAATTCATCATCTGGGACATTTACGTATCCCGCAATTTCGAATCAACAGATTCCTTGGTCAACTTTTGAGTTGAATAAACTAATATACGTATATAATTAATATATGTATATATAGAATATTCAAAATTCTAAATCGAAATTAATTACGAACTTTTTTTATTATATAACTTCATTCAAAAATGAAACTTTCTTTTCGAATCAAATTGAAAAGGAATTTGGATCGTTTTTGTTATTGTAGCAAAATATCGAATCCATTATATTTTTTTTTTCGAACGGCCGGTGAGCTTAGTAATGGTTCATTCACATAATCTCGCGATTGAAAAGAAAAAAGTATCACATGACCAGATCAATCAAAACTCAGTTTTACATTTTATTTTGTCCTTTACTAGTCTCAAGCTTAATTAGATCAAGAAGGATTCCCTTTCTTTTGTTTGGGTCTAAGATAACAATGCGTGCATCGCCAATATTGAGTATTCTTTTATTTATTCGTTGTTCTCTTTCTTTCATGAAATACTATTTACTATTAGTA